GGGGCTTTGCAATATTTGACTGATCACAATTCTGTACAGTCCATTTACTATAGAAGTTCCCAGGGAATTCATTAGAGGAATGTTTCCAATAAAAATTGTTTGTTCTTGCATATCCCTACGGGTTTTCCAAATTAATCCTGCGGATACGTATAATTCAGAAGAATATGTGAGTGATTCATATACAGCATCTCTTTCTTTTATCAATGGTTCTACCAATTTATATGTTTCCACAAATAATTGAAATTCAATTTCTTGATCTGTATCTTCAATTTTTGGAAACTTAGAAAGTTCTTCTGTTAAGCCATGATCAATGAACCTACAAAAACCTTCAAATTGTATCTGATTAAACCCAGGTATTGTAGACATTCTCTCATTTCCACCCCCAAGCATTTTATTTATTTCCCATTTATAAAAAAAATCCCATTATTTGCTTATTCATCATAAAATGGATCGATCTAGCAATGATGGAATTTATATTATGTTTACTGAATCACATGAAATTTTACCTAACTTCATAGGTGTAATAGATGTAATGCATGAAATACATATGAACGTAGGAATAAAGAGACTTTGATACTCAAATTGGAATTTGCAACAACTACAAATGAAATACAAAGGAATTGGTAAATTCTATTTAGACTTATGGAGTTTTGTAGAAAATATCTATATCAAAACAAAAGTGAGTCAATTTCTACCATTATTATGATATTCCAATCCGATTGGGTACTATAAATAGATTCGGGATTTGATCTGCAGAAACAATATAGAATTTGTTTGTATTTTTTTATTTTAACAACATGGAACTTTTTCGTAGATTCCACTGTTAAAAAAAATTCGCTTCGCATAGAAGAGAGATATTTTACCTATACCTATATTTTTTTTAGTAGAATTCTACGAATTCAATTTTCGATTGAAGTATGTATAAGGACTTGTATTTATTAATAAACATGTGCAGATATATATATATATAGTTATATATATTGCCTCCTTTATTACAGTTCTATTGGGGACATCACATGTCGTACTCTATCAAAATTTTCAATTTTCTATTTAGATAATGGATAATGAAAAAAAAAAATTGTAAAAATGGAATTACGACCATTTCCTATAAACATCTTATCTAGATAAGATACCCGATTAGATTTAGATAATAGTAATCGTTTATGTTCTGGGGTTTACATATACTCATAATCGCTATTATAATTTTCATTAAGAAGGATTTTTTGATGGTTATGGAAACGAATCAATACGGATGGATTAGTAATGATTAGTTATGTATCAATTTTGATTTATTTAGGTAATAGGTAAGGTATCAATTTTGGGATTGTTTTCTTATATCATTAGGGAAACCGAATTTTCAATTTCAATCCAAGAATCATTTAGGAATTCACAGTCAATAGTTAAAGTTAACGGTTCCCATTTGTCCTGAATTTTTGCTTTTGTGACTGAAAATCCACATTTTTGTCTTTCAATAGAAAAAGAAAGCAAAGTTTTGCGGTTTTTAGTTTTAGATATTGTGTGTTGTAAGATACTATCAATGGAAGAGATAGAGCCAATCCAATATCAATATTTTGGATCGTTTTGGCGGCATGGCCGAGCGGTAAGGCGGGGGACTGCAAATCCCTTTTTCCCCAGTTCAAATCCGGGTGTCGCCTCATCAACAAACAAAAGAATCGAAATACCTTCTTCTGTTTTGCTGATATAACTTTTTTTTTATTTAATCTTAAACTTAAAATAAAAAAAGAACGTCTTTCTTTTCGATAAGCTCTAACCACGCTATGGAATAAGCCATCCCATCTCCCGATTGTCGCTATGAAACAATCGGGGGACAGTAAAGATTAGATCAAATGAGAAGGGAATAATAGGGGTATGTGATAGATAGTGATCTATCTTGATTCTCTATTTTGAGACTTTTTACTTAATGTAATGAAATGCAGGACAACAAAAGAAAGACTAGGTCTTAGTATTCCTACATGGTACTAACACTCCTTTGATACTTCCAAGAGTTTCTCTGCCTCTTTTATTTATTTGTGCTTAATTTTTTCGATTATACTAGAAATCATATAATAACTTGGTATAATTCGATTTTTTGTATTGTTTCATCAATGGTGTTGTGCCCGAATCTCTTTTTGACTATCCGCTAGTGATTCCACTATTATTAGTGAATAATAATTATTAGTGAGCAATAATGGAATAATTCTTTTATATTCATAGAGATAGGGGACATAATTCACATGGATATGGTAAGTCTCGCTTGGGCTGCTTTAATGGTAGTCTTTACATTTTCTCTTTCCCTCGTAGTATGGGGAAGAAGTGGACTCTAGAAGTACTACTAATTGAAAAATCAAACTGTATTGTTTTTGGTTTATTTTATAGATCCTTCTGCAAAACTTTTTTTTTGAACAGTAAAAAAAAAAAGAGTTCGGATTATAAGTTTTTAAGTGGATCCATACTTTCGACACGAAAGAACATAGACATAGTGGTTGTCCAATGAGATACTACGCATAATAATATACTACCTCATAATAAGATAGTACCTCGGGGTAGCCACCCACATATTACGTGCTTACCACTTGTTTTATTTATTATTATTAATATTTTAGTTATTTTCAAAATAGGATTTTTTCTTGTTTTATGGAACTCATTTCATATGATGGTTCAAACGTTAAAGATGGGGTTTGCTAATTCTTTTCGAAATCCGAAGATAAAAAGTTCCCATGGAACCGAACTCCTGGATCATCTGTCAACTGCTCAATCAATTACTTCTTTCGAATGCTAAAAAAAGATTAGTGGCCTTTCGATTATTTCATTTCAGATTCATTGGAATCAACATGAATTATGAAGCAAAGAAATACAATTGGGCCACTATGTATATTAGATTAATATTACATATATGTAATTGATATGATATCTATATATAAATAGAAAGATATATATTGTAGATTCATCTATATTCAAATTGATCGATATTCAACCTCTATTTTTATACAGTACAATTTTATACACTTCAATAACAATAATAGATAGTATGGTAGAAGGATTCATATATTTCTTTCTACCATACTATCGGATCTCATAGAATACTTCTCTCGTAGAATACTGATAATTCTAGTCCGCCAATTTCATTTAAGACGCGAAATTTTAATGCTTTTCATTTTTCTTATCTTCACTTCAATCATTGATAAGAACTAAAAGTCAAGGTTAATTCAAATTAATCACTTTGACTGATTGTTTTTACGTATATTATAAGTAAAAAGGCGGTAGGAACTAGAATGAACAGTGCAGTAGCAATAAATGCGAGAATATTTACTTCCATAATCTCATCGTTTCATTTTTTATTCGCAATAACTCGGGATTTAATCCCATAGAGATGATAAATGTTTCGCTTGTAAATTCAATGGGATGCATTGCATCTCGATGATATCGAATCATATTAAAATATCATGAATAACAATATCGGAGCTATCAAATCGATTCATCGTCGAGAATTGAATAGTATAACATAGGAAGATCTTTTATCCATACCGAAACCGAATTTAAACAAAATGGGATTCCTGATGCAATCAAGAATTTCTTGACTTTTTTTTATTTATAATTTTTTGCATTCTTTCTTTTCTATAATCTACTGCCCTCTTGTTCAATGCAATCATCTGATGAAGTCTCATCAGACTACCTTTACCCTTACATTGTTTATAAACAAACTCAAGCAAAGAATAGCAGCGAAATGAAAAAAAGGAAAAGGAGGTAGGTTCGAACTAAACTCCGTCCTTTTTTTGTACTTATCAAATCTTCTTAAAAAAAAGAAATAAAAACGAAACTTAAACTTTCCAAAATTCTTAATTCCCTCACTAAGAGAGATAGATGGGATCCTTGTTTGTATTAATATCCTCTTTCCTTGAATTAGTAGTGGGACGTATATAGCAAAAGTGAAGTGTGAAATTTGAATGAGATAGATTATTTCAAATTAGTAATTGAATTTACTAATTGAGGTTACCAAAAATCGGAGCCAGAACGGATATATTTTGCTTTCAGACGAAAAATTAGATCAAAGTTGACTATGTAAAATTGATTTTGTATCGTCCAAATTCCCTTTGTGTATGTGCTTCCCGGAAACGTATAGTACTCTATTTCATTAGAAAAATCGGGCGTAATCAACTAGACCCAGTACGGTATTCCTTCGAATCCTGACTATGATGCTACCAATAATTGTGGTAATTCACATATGGCACATATGTCTTTCTCCCATCAATTAGTACTCGTTGAAGAAATAAAAATTCCCATATTTTTTTTATTGGATTTGGATCCATCGGGACTGACGGGGCTCGAACCCGCAGCTTCCGCCTTGACAGGGCGGTGCTCTGACCAATTGAACTACAATCCCAGGGAAATAAAGTGTACAACATATGTTGTTGATTTAATTTCCTTCAAACCTTTCTATGTAGATTTTTGATTCGAATTGTCATATTCTACGAGACAGAGACGCGAGTAATAGAGTAATAGATTGATATGCGCGGAGCGGAGACATGTACTTTAGTGCGAGGAGCATGGATTAATAGTCATTTTTTCGGTATTGTCAAATTGATTGATAATCAATCTGTCAATGAATAAAAAAATCTTTTTTTTTATTCTTTCATATCAAGTCAAGCATTTCTGTAGAAGGACAAATAGGTTATATCATTTTATGGTGGATACGCGAATTATTGGGCCGAGCTGGATTTGAACCAGCGTAGACATATTGCCAACGAATTTACAGTCCGTCCCCATTAACCGCTCGGGCATCGACCCGGGAAGAATCAATTCCAAGCTTATTGATAATCCATGATCAACTTCCTTTCGTAGTACCCTACCCCCAGGGGAAGTCGAATCCCCGCTGCCTCCTTGAAAGAGAGATGTCCTGAACCACTAGACGATGGGGGCATACTTGCCCGACTCCCATGCCATCATACTATGATCATAGTATGAATAGTTTTTTGAAATTGTCAATATAAGTATAATGAACT